ATGGATACTTTGTAATCCAGCAATTACTTACTGTTAGTTCCCTTAATTGAATTGAAATTAAACTCGGCCCAATCTTTTATTAAAAAGATTGAGCCGAATACAATAAAAGGATCTTATTGTATAGATCTCTCGATTTTTGATAGATCCATATTTATCTAAATATACAAGATCTAAAATTCAAAAAGATAAGACGAAATAACTTAACGTTTTTTTATTGTTGTGTTGGATCCACAATTAATCCTCCGGATCCTTAGGATTGGTGTATTCTTATACTTAATAATTTCCCCTTATACTTGGAATGTAATGGAATTCTGTAATGTAATTAGTATTTTTTCTATTTATAGTATAGCCTGATCCTCCATTTTTGGATCATGGATCGCGCCAAGCAGCTTCTTCTACCCATCCTGTATATTGTCCTTTTCATTCGGTGTTGGAATAGAAACTGATTAGATTTAGTAGGCGAGATTTTACAAAAAAGGTTTTTTATTCATAGTATTAGGAGAAACGGCTTTTTTTTAATACCCCCTCATATTAGTTAATAACCCTATTGATTGGATTTATATGTTTATTCGAATCGGAATATTCAAATGAGTTTTATCGGACGATTATTCATCTATTGTATTTTCATGTAAATGACTATTCATCTATTGTATTTTCATGTAAATTAGGGGCAAGAAAGTTCTATGGAAAAAGGGTGGTTTGGTTCGGTCTTGTTTAGCGGGGATTTAGAACACGGGTGTAGGCTAAGTAAATCAATGGCTGGTTTTGGTCCTTTTGAAAATACCAGTGTAAATGAAGATCAAATTATAGATGATATGGATAAAGACGTGTCTAATTGTAGTGACAAGTCTAATTACAGTAATGTTGATCGTTTAGTCGGCGGCGGATCCATTCGGAATTTAATATCGGATGAGACTTTTTTCGTTATGGATAGTAATAGGGACGGTTATTCCATATATTTTGATATTGAAAATAAAAATTTTGAGATTGACACCGATCATTCTTTTCTAAGTGAACTAAAAAGTTCGTTTTACCAGACTTCGAGTTATATGAATAATGCAACTAAAAGTGACGATAATCGCCACGACCGTTACCCGTATGATACTAATTCTAATTATAGTTGGAATAATCACATTACTAGTTGCATTGACAGTTATCTTCGTTCTCAAATTTGTATTGATAGTTATATTTTAAGCAATAGTGACAATTACAGTGATAGTTACATTTATAGTTACATTTGTGGCGAAAGCAGAACTAGTAGTAAAAGCGGGAGTTCCAGTATCAAAATTAGCAAAGATGGTAGTGATATAAGATCTAATAATTTAAATGTAACTCAAAAATACAGGCATTTGTGGATTCAATGCGAAAATTGTTATGGATTAAATTATAAGAAATTTTTAAAATCCAAAATGAATATTTGTGAACAGTGTGGATGTCATTTGAAAATGAGTAGTTTCGATAGAATCGAACTTTTGATTGATCCAGGTACTTGGAATCCTATGAATGAGGACATGGTCTCTCTAGATCCCATTGAATTTCATTCGGAAGAGGAACCTTATAAAGATCGTATTGATTCTTATCAAAAAAATACAGGATTAACTGAGGCTGTTCAAACAGGCACAGGTCAATTAAATGGCATTCCCGTAGCAATTGGGGTTATGGATTTTCAGTTTATGGGAGGTAGTATGGGATCTGTAGTAGGTGAAAAAATCACGCGTTTGGCTGAGTATGCTACCAATAAACTTTTACCTCTTATTCTAGTGTGTGCTTCCGGAGGAGCCCGCATGCAAGAAGGAAGTTTGAGCTTGATGCAAATGGCTAAAATATCTTCCGCTTTATATGATTATCAATCAAATAAAAAGTTATTTTATGTCGCAGTCCTTACATCTCCTACCACAGGTGGGGTGACGGCTAGTTTTGGTATGTTGGGAGATATCATTATTGCTGAACCAAACGCTTACATTGCATTTGCGGGTAAACGAGTAATTGAACAAACATTGAATAAGACAGTACCCGAAGATTCACAAGTGGCTGAATATTTATTCCATAAGGGATTATTCGATCTAATCGTACCACGTAATCTTTTAAAGGATGTTCTGAGTGAATTATTTCGGCTACACGCCTTCTTTCCTTTGGATCAAACTTAGATTAAGTAGAGCTGTAGAGTAGGGTTTTAATTTATTTATTAATTTAATAATTAATAAAACGGAATAAATTTTTTGAAATGAAAATTCTTAAATTATAAGACAAGAGCACGAAAATAACTAAAAATATGAATAAAAAAAAGGTGGATTATCATACATATATTTCGTGTAGAAACGTGTAGAAGGGTGAATAAGTCCGTTTATTTACACATTTTTTATAAGTATTTATTCAAAAAAAAAATTATTAAAACATATACTTATATATTCCTTATTTAGGTATATACTCACTTAGGTATACTTAGTATAATATAATAATTATATATATATTATATATGAATATATATGAATTATAAAATATCTTTATAACAATATAAGGTAAAAAAAAATAGTAATATAAAATATAAAGCAAAAAATAAAAATAACAGGTACAAATATTAAATCGAGGTACCCACTCAATGATAACTCTCAACAGCTTTCCCTCCATTTTTGTGCCTTTAGTGGGCTTAGTATTTCCGGCAATTGCAATGGTTTCTTTATTTCTTCATGTTCAAAAAAACAAAATTTTTTAGATACTATAGGGACAACTCTGTATCCATTTTTTTTTTTCAAAACTAACTTTGATCATAACACCCCTATCTATTTAGTAGAATATGGTATAACATGTGACTTCTTTCGAGCATAAACTCTTATGTATGTGTAAACATGATATATGGGTAAATTAATTATAACAATTTCAAATGGATCGGTAGCGGGGAGAGTTTCGGAAATGTAAAGTGAATATATCTATATGTGGATATCTATAGGAAATCGTATGAAAGAGATGTTATTATTTTCGTTTGGATCTAAGTAATTCGATGAATTTTTCTAAAATAAAAGTTTCACATCTATAGTAGTGCTGGTTGATGAGAGTTACTTCGGAAACAAAAAAAGTAAACTAAAATTTCTTTTTGTTATTCTTCCAATTTCAATAAAATGCAACTAGGTCTAGTGAGAGTATGAGTTGGCGATCAGAACGTATATGGATAGAACTTATAGCGGGATCTCGAAAAATAAGTAATTTCGGTTGGGCCCTCATTCTTTTTTTAGGTTCATTAGGGTTTGTATTGGTTGGAATCTCCAGTTATTTTGGTAAGAATTTTATATCTTTGTTTCCTTCTCAGCAAATAAATTTTTTTCCACAGGGGATCGTGATGTCTTTCTATGGGATCGCGGGTCTCTTTATTAGCTCCTACTTGTGGTGCACAATTTCGTGGAATGTAGGTAGTGGTTATGATCGGTTTGATATAAAAGAGGGCATAGTGTGTATTTTTCGTTGGGGATTTCCTGGAAAAAACCGTCGCATATTCCTGCGATTCCTTATGAAAGATATTCAGTCTATCAGAATAGAAAATAAAGAGGGTCTTTTTGCTCGTCGGGTTCTTTATATGGAAATCAGAGGCCAGGGGGCCATTCCCTTGACACGTACTGATGAGAATTTGACTCCACGAGAAATTGAGCAAAAAGCTGCTGAATTGGCCTATTTCTTGCGCGTACCAATTGAAGTATTTTGAAAAAAAGGAACTGAAAAATGAATACTTTGCAAGAGGGAAAAAACTCAAGAACCCTCCTTTTTTCTATACGATAACTTAACGGAAGTTTGTTCTGAATGCCTGCCTATTCAAGCCAAAGTAAATGTATACGAAGCAACTCTAAAACGAAATTTTTTGTGTTCATCATTTTTTTTTTATATTTGATATTTTTTTTAATAAAACGGGAGTTCTTTCGTCTCGAAATCCAACTAATATTACTTTGAAGTGAGTTCCTTCTTATTCTGTATTCTTTCTAGATTAAAGGACTAACCTAACCACTCTACTGCATCACAAATAAAAACCTCGAAATAGATTAATGGGCTCGATGGCTTGGGTTGGGATATAACTTATGCTTGATAGAAATATTAGTATCATATAGAGTCGACGCATGGCATGGGGTGAGTTCATTAAAACTTCAAAAATTCACAGACAAAAAAATGGCAAAAAAGAAAGTATTTATTTCCCTTCTATATCTTGCATTTATAGTATTTTTGCCTTGGTGGATCTCTCTCTCATTTAAAAAAAGTCTGGAATCTTGGATTACTAATTGGTGGAATATTGGGCAATCCGAAATTTTTTTGAATGATATTCAAGAAAAGAGTATTCTAAAAAAATTCATAAACTTAGAGGAACTCCTTCGTTTGGAGGAAATGCTAAAGGAATACCCAGAAACGCATTTACAAAAGCTTCGCGTCGAAATCTACAAAGAAACGACCCAATTGATCAAGATGCACAATGAGGATCGTATCCATACAATTTTACATTTCTCGACAAATATAATCTGTTTCGTTATTCTAAGTGGTTATTCTATTCTAGGTAATGAAGAACTTGTTATTCTTAACTCTTGGGTTCAAGAATTCCTATATAACTTAAGCGACACAATAAAGGCTTTTTCTATTCTTTTATTAACTGATTTATGTATAGGATTCCATTCGCCTCACGGTTGGGAATTAATGATTGGCTCTGTCTACAAAGATTTTGGATTTGCTCATAATGATCAAATTATATCCGGTCTTGTTTCTACTTTTCCAGTCATTTTAGATACAATTTTTAAATATTGGATCTTTCGTTATTTAAATCGTGTATCTCCTTCACTTGTAGTGATTTATCATTCAATGAATGACTGAAAAATGATCGAACGGCCCTATTATAATATTTGTTTGTTACTTTGTACATAAGCAAAACACTCAAAATTGTACCTATTATTTTTACCCAGTAAAGGGATTTCTCCAATATTTCAGAAAAATTATTTCAGTAAATATCAAAATTATAGATAGGCAACTCTATT